GCTAGCGTAGCTTACTCAAAGCATAACACTGAAGATGTTAAGACGGGCCCTAAAAAGTCCCGCAAGCACAAAGGCTTGGTCCTGACTTTACTATCAATTTTAGCCAAATTTACACATGCAAGTATCCGCACCCCCGTGAGAATGCCCTAACAGTTCCCTGCCCGGGAACAAGGAGCTGGTATCAGGCACATTATTTATATAGCCCACGACACCTTGCTTAGCCACACCCTCAAGGGAATTCAGCAGTGATAGACATTAAGCCATGAGTGAAAACTTGACTTAGTTACGGCTAAGAGGGCCGGTAAAACTCGTGCCAGCCACCGCGGTTATACGAGAGGCCCAAGTTGATAGACTACGGCGTAAAGCGTGGTTAAGAAACACATTAAACTAAAGCCGAATGCCCTCAGAGCTGTTATACGCTCACGATGGTCAGAAGCCCAATCACGAAAGTAGCTTTACTTAACCTGAAGCCACGAAAGCTATGACACAAACTGGGATTAGATACCCCACTATGCTTAGCCCTAAACATAAATAGTACATTACACCCACTATTCGCCTGGGAACTACGAGCGCTAGCTTAAAACCCAAAGGACTTGGCGGTGCTTTAGATCCACCTAGAGGAGCCTGTTCTAGAACCGATAACCCCCGTTCAACCTCACCCTTCCTTGTTCCTTCCCGCCTATATACCGCCGTCGCCAGCTTACCCTATGAAGGTCACACAGTAAGCAGAATTGGCACAGCCCAGAACGTCAGGTCGACGTGTAGCGTATGGAAGGGGAAGAAATGGGCTACATTCCCTACTACAGTGAATACGAAAGGTGCACTGAAACGTGCGCCATGAAGGAGGATTTAGCAGTAAGCAGGAAATAGAGTGTCCTGCTGAAACCGGCCCTGAAGCGCGCACACACCGCCCGTCATTCTCCCCAAGCTTGAAATATTACTTTAACTAAAACCACAAGTACTGCTAAGGGGAGGCAAGTCGTAACATGGTAAGTGTACCGGAAGGTGCACTTGGAACAAATCAAGGTATAGCTAAGGCAGAAAAGCATCTCCCTTACACTGAGAAGTCATCCGTGCAACTCGGATTGCCTTGACGCCCATTAGCTAGCCCCCAAACCAAAAACAACCTACCAATATTTATAAACCCAAAATCACTAAACCTAACACTAAACAAACCATTTTTCCCCCTAAGTATGGGCGACAGAAAAGGAATACCGGAGCAATAGAGAAAGTACCGCAAGGGAAAGCTGAAAGAGAGATGAAACAGCCCAGTAAAGCTAAAAAAAGCAGAGATTTAAACTCGTACCTTTTGCATCATGATTTAGCAAGTAATACCCGAGCAAAGAGTTCTTTAGTTCGGCACCCCGAAACTAGGTGAGCTACTCCAAGACAGCCTAAAATAGGGCAAACCCGTCCCTGTGGCAAAAGGGTGGGAAGAGCTTTGAGTAGAGGTGACAGACCTACCGAACCTAGTTATAGCTGGTTGCCTGAGAATTGGATTCAAGTTCAGCCTCTCGGCTTCTCCTGTCAATTTGTTCGACTCACCCTCCTTCCCCTTGAACATAAAAAGAAACCAAGAGAGTTAGTCAAAGGGGGCACAGCCCCTTTGAAATAAGATACAACTTTTCCAGGAGGGTAAAGATCATATTAAGCTTAAGGTATAATGTTTTGGTGGGCCTAAAAGCAGCCATCCCAATAGAAAGCGTTAAAGCTCAGACATACCTCACATCCTTTTATCCTGATAATCCCATCTTAACCCCCTAACCTTACCAGGCCGCCCCATGCCCCCATGGGAGCGATTATGCTAAAATGAGTAACAAGAGAGCCAAGACTCTCTCCTTGCGCAAGTGTAACCCGGAATGGACACACCACCGAACTTTAACGGCCCCAAACAAAGAGGGAAATGAACACAAAATAAAAGAACCAGAAGACCACTCAATCAGTAACTACCGTTAACCCTACACTGGCGCGCTCACAAGGAAAGACTAAAAGAGAAAGAAGGAACTCGGCAAACACTGGCCTCGCCTGTTTACCAAAAACATCGCCTCTTGCAAAATCAAAGAATAAGAGGTCCCGCCTGCCCTGTGACTTTTAATGTTTAACGGCCGCGGTATCTTGACCGTGCGAAGGTAGCGTAATCACTTGTCTCTTAAATGGGGACCCGTATGAATGGCATAACGAGGGCTTAGCTGTCTCCTTTCTCTGGTCAATGAAATTGATCTCCCCGTGCAGAAGCGGGGATAATAACATAAGACGAGAAGACCCTATGGAGCTTTAGACACAAGACAGACTATGTTAAACACCCTCAAACAAGAGACTAAACCCCATGGCCCCTGTCCTAATGTCTTCGGTTGGGGCGACCACGAGGAAAAAGAACCCGCGTGCGGACTGGGGGCATACCCCCCTACTACCAAGAGCTCCCGCTCTAATGACCAGAACATCTGACCAAACAGATCCGGCATGGCCGATCAACGGACCGAGTTACCCTAGGGATAACAGCGCAATCCCCTCCTAGAGCCCATATCGACGAGGGGGTTTACGACCTCGATGTTGGATCAGGACATCCTAATGGTGCAGCCGCTATTAAGGGTTCGTTTGTTCAACGATTAAAGTCCTACGTGATCTGAGTTCAGACCGGAGTAATCCAGGTCAGTTTCTATCTATGACACGAGCTTTTCCAGTACGAAAGGACCGAGAAGAAGAGGCCCATACCCAAGGCATGCCTCCCCCTAACCTAATGAAAACAACTAAATTAGATAACAGGGCGTCTCACTATTGCCAAAGACAATGGCTTGTTGGGGTGGCAGAGCTCGGCAAATGCAAAAGACCTAAGCCCTTTGTACAGAGGTTCAAATCCTCTCCCTAACTATGATTTTAACATTAACTACCCACATTCTCAACCCCCTTGCCTTTATCGTCCCTGTCCTACTGGCCGTTGCTTTCTTCACCCTCCTTGAACGAAAAGTTCTAGGCTACATGCAACTACGAAAAGGCCCAAACATTGTAGGCCCCTACGGTCTCTTACAGCCTATCGCCGACGGAGTAAAATTATTTATCAAAGAACCAGTACGTCCTTCCACATCTTCGCCCGTTCTTTTCCTCCTAGCCCCCATACTGGCATTAACCCTTGCCCTGACACTCTGAACTCCTCTACCGCTACCATACCCTGTGGCCGACTTAAACCTTAGCATCTTATTCATTCTTGCCATTTCCAGCCTAGCAGTTTACTCCATTCTAGGCTCTGGCTGAGCCTCTAATTCAAAATATGCCCTAATTGGCGCACTCCGAGCCGTCGCCCAGACTATTTCATATGAAGTCAGCCTCGGATTAATTCTTCTTTGCGTAATCATCTTCACCGGAGGCTTCACTCTACAAACCTTTAACGTCACCCAAGAAAGCATCTGACTCCTTGTGCCTGCATGACCCCTAGCCGTAATATGATATATTTCAACCCTAGCAGAAACTAATCGAGCCCCCTTTGACCTAACAGAAGGAGAATCCGAACTAGTTTCGGGCTTTAACGTAGAATATGCAGGGGGGCCATTTGCCCTATTCTTTCTAGCAGAATATGCCAACATCCTTCTTATGAATACACTTTCCGCCACCCTTTTCCTAGGCGCCTCTCACATTCCACTGATTCCTGAACTCACCGCCGTTAATCTCATGACAAAAGCTGCCTTTCTCTCAGTACTCTTCGTTTGAACCCGAGCTTCCTACCCCCGATTCCGATACGACCAGCTTATACATCTAATCTGAAAAAATTTCCTCCCCCTCACCCTAGCCCTAATTATCTGACATCTTTCTTTACCAACCGCACTTGTTGGCCTGCCCCCACAAGTATAACAGAGTTGTGCCTGAATTAAAGGGTCACTTTGATAGAGTGAATAATGAGGGTTAAAATCCCTCCAGCTCTTACCAACAAATACTCACCCCACCACATTATCCATACTTCCTAGAAAGAAGGGGGTCGAACCCTTCCTAAAGAGTTCAAAACTCTCCGTGCTTCCACTACACCACTTCCTACAACCCCCAGTAAGGTCAGCTAAACAAGCTCTTGGGCCCATACCCCAAACATGTAGGTTAAAGTCCTTCCCTTACAAATGAGTCCATTCGTTTTAGCCACCCTACTCTTTGGCCTTGGTCTTGGTACCACAATCACATTCGCAAGCTCCCACTGACTCCTTGCCTGAATAGGCCTTGAAATCAACACTCTTGCAATTATTCCACTTATAGCCCAACAACACCACCCCCGAGCAGTAGAAGCAACCACCAAATACTTTTTAACCCAAGCGGCCGCAGCCGCCGTCCTACTCTTTGCAAGCACAACAAACGCCTGACTAACGGGGCAATGACACATTAACCTTATAACACATCCCCTCCCCATTACGCTTATCACCTTTGCTCTAGCACTAAAAATTGGCCTTGCCCCTACTCACTTCTGGCTCCCCGAAGTTCTTCAAGGACTTGACCTGACCACAGGTCTAATCCTCTCCACCTGGCAAAAACTAGCACCCTTTGCCTTACTGCTTCAAATCTACCCCGCTAACTCCTCCCTACTCATTGGCATAGGACTAGCCTCTACACTCATCGGGGGATGGGGCGGGCTAAATCAAACACAATTACGTAAAATCCTCGCATATTCTTCCATCGCACACCTCGGCTGAATAATCCTAGTCCTCCAATTCATGCCTTCCTTAACACTTCTTACCCTCCTAACATACTTCGTAATAACATTCTCAACATTCCTTGTTTTCAAACTAAATGAAGCTAAAAACATCAACAGCCTCGCCACCTCTTGAACAAAAGCTCCCACACTCACGGCCCTCACCCCACTAATCCTCCTGTCTTTAGGAGGTCTTCCTCCCCTTACAGGCTTTATGCCGAAATGACTAATCCTTCAAGAACTAACAAAACAAGACCTCGCCCTTACAGCAACCTTAGCCGCTCTTTCCGCCCTCCTCAGCCTCTACTTCTACCTACGTCTCTCATACGCCACAACACTAACCATCTCCCCCAACAACCTTGCGGGCATACCCACCTGACGTCTCCCCTCCACACAACTCACTCTTCCCGTAGCCCTTTCAACAATAGCTGCTCTCACCTTACTACCACTTACCCCTGCCACCATCGCCCTTCTCTCTCTTTAAGAGACTTAGGATAGTATAAGACCAAGAGCCTTCAAAGCCCTAAGCGGGAGTGAAAATCTCCCAGTCCCTGATAAGACCTGCGGGATATTAACCCACATCTCCTGCATGCAAAACAGACACTTTTATTAAGCTAAGGCCTTACTAGATGGGAAGGCCTCGATCCTACAACCTCTTAGTTAACAGCTAAGCGCCCAAACCAGCGAGCATCCATCTACCTTTCCCCCGCCCAATCTAACATAAGTGGGCGGGGGAAAGCCCCGGCAGGCGTCTAACCTGCTACTTCAGTTTTGCAAACTGATATGATAACACCTCAAGGCTTGGTAAGAAGAGGACTCGAACCTCTGTATATGGGGCTACAATCCACCGCTTAAAAACTCAGCCATCCTACCTGTGGCAGTCACCCGTTGATTTTTCTCGACCAATCACAAAGATATCGGCACCCTTTACCTAGTCTTCGGTGCATGAGCCGGAATAGTAGGCACAGCTCTGAGCCTGCTTATCCGAGCAGAATTAAGCCAACCCGGCGCTCTCCTAGGGGACGACCAAATCTACAATGTAATTGTTACGGCACACGCCTTTGTAATAATTTTCTTTATGGTTATACCAATCATGATTGGAGGCTTTGGCAACTGACTTATCCCCCTAATGATTGGCGCCCCTGATATGGCATTCCCTCGTATGAATAACATGAGCTTCTGACTCCTCCCTCCCTCTTTCCTTCTCCTGCTCGCCTCCTCTGGAGTAGAAGCCGGGGCTGGAACTGGTTGAACTGTCTACCCACCTCTCGCTGGTAACTTAGCCCATGCCGGAGCATCCGTAGACTTAACAATTTTCTCCCTTCATCTAGCCGGGGTATCCTCAATTTTAGGTGCTATCAACTTCATCACAACTATTATTAACATGAAACCTCCCGCTATCTCACAATATCAAACCCCTCTGTTTGTTTGAGCCGTACTAATCACCGCCGTGCTTCTTCTCCTTTCCCTCCCAGTCCTCGCTGCCGGGATCACAATGCTTCTGACAGACCGAAATTTAAATACTACCTTCTTTGACCCTGCCGGAGGAGGTGACCCCATCCTGTACCAACACTTATTCTGATTCTTCGGCCACCCAGAAGTATATATTCTTATTCTTCCAGGATTCGGCATGATTTCTCACATTGTAGCATACTACTCAGGTAAAAAAGAACCTTTCGGTTACATGGGTATGGTATGGGCCATGATGGCAATCGGCCTCCTCGGGTTTATCGTCTGAGCCCACCACATGTTCACAGTAGGTATGGACGTAGACACACGTGCTTACTTCACATCCGCAACAATAATTATTGCAATTCCAACAGGTGTCAAAGTCTTTAGCTGACTCGCCACACTTCATGGAGGAGCAGTTAAATGAGAAACACCTCTTCTCTGAGCACTAGGCTTCATCTTCTTATTTACAGTAGGAGGGCTTACAGGTATTGTCCTGGCTAATTCATCGCTAGACATTGTCCTACACGATACCTACTACGTAGTAGCACATTTCCACTACGTCCTGTCTATGGGAGCTGTGTTCGCCATTGTTGCAGGCTTCGTACACTGATTCCCCCTATTTACAGGGTACACCCTACACGAAGTCTGAACAAAAGTTCACTTCGGTATTATGTTTGCAGGGGTAAATTTAACATTCTTCCCACAACACTTCCTTGGTTTAGCTGGAATGCCTCGACGGTACTCTGACTACCCAGACGCCTACACCCTGTGAAATACAATCTCCTCTATTGGGTCTCTTGTCTCCTTAGTTGCAGTAATCTTATTCCTGTTCATCATCTGAGAAGCATTCGCCGCTAAACGTGAAGTTCTATCAGTAGAAATAACTGCAACAAATGTAGAATGACTACACGGCTGCCCTCCTCCTTATCACACATTCGAAGAGCCTGCATTCGTACAAGTCCAACCTTCCCCTTACTAACCAGAAAGGAGGGAGTCGAACCCCCATAAATTGGTTTCAAGCCAACCACATAACCGCTCTGTCACTTTCTTTATAAGACACTAGTAAACTAGCCATTATACTGCCTTGTCAAGGCAGAGTAGCGGGTTAGAGCCCCGCGTGTCTTGTTTTACTAATGGCACATCCTTCCCAACTTGGCTTCCAAGATGCAGCTTCCCCTGTTATAGAAGAACTCCTACATTTCCACGACCATGCCCTAATAATCGTTTTCTTAATTAGTACACTAGTACTTTACATTATTTTAGCAATGGTTACAACCAAGCTTACTAACAAGTATATTTTAGATTCTCAAGAAATTGAAATTATCTGAACTGTCTTACCCGCAATAATTTTAATCTTAATCGCCCTGCCTTCACTCCGTATTTTGTACCTCATGGACGAAATTAATGACCCCCATCTAACAATTAAAGCTATGGGCCATCAATGATACTGAAGCTACGAATACACAGATTACGAAGACCTGGGCTTCGACTCCTACATAGTTCCAACACAAGACCTCACCCCTGGGCAATTCCGCCTCCTAGAAGCAGACCATCGAATGGTTATCCCCGTTGAATCCCCCATTCGAGTTTTAGTCTCTGCAGAAGATGTACTACACTCCTGAGCTGTCCCATCCCTGGGCATTAAAATAGATGCCGTTCCCGGACGCTTAAACCAAACAGCCTTTATTACATCTCGCCCAGGTATCTTTTACGGACAATGCTCTGAAATTTGCGGTGCTAACCACAGCTTTATACCCATCGTAGTTGAAGCCGTCCCTCTCGAACACTTTGAGAACTGATCCTCCCTAATACTTGAAGACGCCTCGCTAAGAAGCTAAACAGGGCCTAGCGTTAGCCTTTTAAGCTAAAGACTGGTGACTCCCAACCACCCTTAGCGACATGCCCCAGCTCAATCCCTCCCCTTGGTTCGCTATCCTCGTTTTCTCTTGACTAGTACTACTAGTCATTATTCCTCCAAAAGTCGTTACCCACACCTTCCCAAACGAGCCCACACTTCAAAGCGCAGAAAAACCTAAAACAGAACCCTGAAACTGACCATGACACTAAGCTTCTTTGATCAATTTATGTCCCCCGTTCTCCTTGGTATTCCCCTAATAGCCCTCGCCTTAACCCTGCCCTGAATTCTATTCCCTGCCCTCACACCTCGATGGCTCAATAGTCGGATACTAACACTCCAAAGCTGATTCATTGGCCGCTTCTCCCATGAACTGCTTCTCCCCCTAAGTCCTGCCGGGCACAAATGAGCAATGCTATTTGCCTCTCTCATGCTTTATCTCATTTCCCTAAACATGCTAGGCCTTCTCCCTTACACTTTTACCCCTACCACACAACTCTCCCTCAATCTAGGACTTGCAGTTCCACTCTGACTCGCAACAGTAATCATCGGAATACGAAATCAACCAACCATTGCCCTCGGACACCTTCTTCCAGAAGGTACCCCCACACCCCTGATCCCTATTCTCATTATTATCGAAACAATTAGCTTATTCATTCGACCCATCGCACTAGGAGTCCGACTAACAGCCAACCTTACAGCCGGCCATCTTCTAATTCAACTAATCGCCACAGCTGCCTTTGTCCTTCTGCCTCTGATACCAACTGTTGCACTTCTTACAGGGATCCTCCTATTCCTGCTAACCCTTCTAGAAGTTGCAGTCGCTATGATTCAAGCTTACGTCTTTGTCCTCCTCTTAAGCCTATACCTACAAGAAAACGTCTAATGGCCCATCAAGCACATGCATATCACATAGTCGACCCCAGCCCTTGGCCTTTAACAGGCGCAGTTGCAGCACTCCTGATAACATCAGGCCTTGCAATTTGATTCCACTTTCACTCTACTACCCTTATAACTTTAGGCCTTGCTCTTCTCCTGCTAACAATGTACCAATGATGACGAGATATCGTCCGAGAAGGAACTTTCCAAGGACACCACACACCCCCGGTCCAAAAAGGGCTCCGATACGGTATAATTCTGTTTATTACATCAGAAGTGTTCTTCTTCCTAGGATTCTTCTGAGCCTTTTACCACGCTAGCCTCGCCCCTACTCCTGAGCTAGGAGGCTGCTGACCTCCCACTGGCATTGCCACCCTCGATCCTTTCGAAGTGCCCCTCCTAAACACCGCCGTCCTTCTAGCCTCTGGTGTTACAGTTACCTGAGCACATCACAGCATTATAGAAGGTGAACGTAAACAAGCCATCCACTCCCTGACACTTACAATTCTCCTAGGCTTCTATTTCACATTCCTTCAAGCCATGGAATACTATGAAGCCCCTTTCACAATTGCCGACGGCGTATACGGCTCCACCTTCTTCGTGGCAACTGGCTTCCATGGTCTCCACGTCATTATTGGCTCAACCTTCCTAGCTGTGTGTCTCCTTCGACAGGTCAAATACCACTTCACATCCGACCACCACTTTGGATTTGAGGCTGCCGCTTGATACTGACATTTCGTCGATGTTGTCTGACTCTTCCTTTACGTCTCTATCTACTGATGAGGTTCATATCTTCCTAGTATTAATGTAAGTATAAGTGACTTCCAATCACCTGGTTCTGGTTCAAATCCAGAGGGAGATAATGAACTTAATTCCAACCGTCCTCATCATCACAACAGTACTCTCTATTGTACTAGCCTTGGTATCATTTTGACTACCCCAAACACTTCCAGACCACGAAAAGCTCTCACCATATGAGTGTGGCTTCGACCCCCTTGGGTCAGCCCGTTTGCCTTTCTCACTTCGCTTTTTCCTAGTCGCCATTCTGTTCCTCCTGTTCGACCTAGAAATCGCACTCCTTCTACCCCTCCCATGAGGGAACCAACTTTCAGCCCCCTTTATGACTTTCCTCTGAGCCGCAGCAGTTCTTACCCTCCTTACTCTAGGTCTTATTTATGAATGACTTCAGGGAGGTCTAGAATGAGCCGAATAGGTGATTAGTTTAAGAAAAACATTTGATTTCGGCTCAAAAACTTGTGGTTAAAGTCCATAGTTGCCTAATGACTCCCACCCACTTTGCCTTCTCAACAACTTTCCTCTTAGGACTTATAGGCCTCGCATCCCATCGAACCCACCTTCTCTCCGCCCTCCTATGCCTAGAGGGTATAATACTCTCCCTATTCATCGCCCTCTCCCTCTGAACCCTTCAGCTGGACTCTTCAAGCTTCTCTGTCTCACCCATGATCCTCCTCGCCTTCTCAGCCTGCGAAGCAAGTGCAGGGCTTGCTCTCTTAGTAGCCACTGCTCGAACACATGGCTCAGACCACCTTCAAACCCTTAACCTCCTACAATGCTAAAAGTGCTCATTCCAACGCTCATGCTCATCCCCACCACTTGGGTTATCCCCGCAAAATGACTATGGCCCACAGCACTATTCCACAGCCTTGCTGTGGCCCTGGTAAGCCTCACCTGACTCGCAAGCCTGACAGAAGCAGGCTGAACCTCTCTCAACCAGTTCATTGCAACTGACCCCCTTTCAACCCCCTTATTGGTACTAACCTGCTGGCTCCTTCCACTAATAATTCTAGCAAGCCAAAACCACACAAATTCTGAACCCGTAAACCGCCAACGAATATACATCTCACTCCTAACTTCCCTTCAGATCTTCCTAATCCTGGCTTTCGGAGCCACCGAAGTAATTATGTTTTACGTTATATTTGAAGCCACCCTTATTCCAACCCTTATCCTTATTACACGGTGAGGTAATCAAACGGAACGCCTTAACGCCGGAACCTATTTCTTATTTTACACCCTGGCAGGCTCCTTACCCCTTCTCGTTGCCCTTCTCCTCCTCCACAACACTACCGGAACCCTATCGTTACTTGTACTCCAATATTCCAGCCCAATTCCGCTTACCACCTATGCCGACAAACTATGATGAGCAGCCTGCTTATTAGCGTTCCTAGTTAAAATACCACTGTACGGGGCCCACCTCTGACTTCCTAAAGCACACGTTGAAGCTCCCGTTGCCGGTTCAATAGTTCTTGCCGCAGTCCTGTTAAAATTAGGGGGGTACGGAATAATACGTATGATAATTATACTAGAACCTCTAACGAAACAAATAAGCTATCCATTTATTATCTTCGCCCTCTGAGGTATCGTAATAACAGGCTCAATCTGCCTTCGCCAGACAGACTTAAAATCCCTCATTGCCTACTCATCCGTAAGTCACATGGGCCTCGTCGTCGGCGGCATTCTAATCCAAACACCATGAGGTTTCACAGGAGCCCTAATTCTAATAATTGCCCACGGCTTAACATCCTCCGCCCTTTTCTGCCTCGCAAACACAAACTACGAACGCACCCACAGTCGAACAATAGTACTAGCTCGAGGCCTTCAAATCGCCCTCCCTCTAATAACTACATGATGATTCATTGCTAGCCTTGCCAACCTGGCACTCCCACCCCTGCCCAATCTCATAGGGGAGCTAATAATTATCATCTCTTTATTCAACTGGTCCTGATGGACCCTCCTGCTAACAGGGGCCGGAACTCTCATTACCGCAAGCTATTCCCTCTACATGTTCCTCATGACTCAACGAGGCCCCCTTCCCGCCCATATAACTGCGCTAGCCCCCTCACACTCTCGAGAACATCTACTCATCGCCCTTCACCTTCTTCCCCTTCTTCTGCTAATCCTCAAACCAGAGCTAATCTGAGGTTGAACTTTCTGTAGATATAGTTTAATGAAAACGTTAGATTGTGATTCTAAAAATAAAGGTTAAACTCCTTTTATCCACCGAAAGAGGCTTGCCAGCAACGAAAGCTGCTAACTTCCGTGCCCCTGGTTGGACTCCAGGGCTCATTCAACTTGCTCCTAAAGGATAACAGCTCATCCGTTGGTCTTAGGAACCAAAAACTCTTGGTGCAAATCCAAGTAGCAGCTATGAGCCCCACATCACTTACAATGGCCTCCGCCCTACTTATCATCTTTAGCATTCTTTTTTACCCAGTGCTAACGACTCTCACCCCCCAACCTTCAGACTCCAACTGAGCTCTTTCTCACGTCAAAACAGCCGTAAAATTCGCATTCCTCGTAAGCCTCCTCCCCCTGTTCCTCTTCCTCAATGAAGGAACAGAAACAATTATCACTAGCTGAAACTGAATAAATACGGGCACCTTTGATATCAACATTAGTTTAAAATTTGACCACTACTCAATCATCTTCACCCCCATTGCCCTTTACGTTACCTGATCTATTCTAGAGTTTGCATCCTGATATATGCATGCAGACCCCTATATGAACCGATTTTTCAAATACCTCCTTGTCTTTCTTATTGCGATGATCATTCTGGTTACGGCGAACAATATATTCCAGCTCTTCATCGGCTGGGAAGGAGTCGGCATTATATCTTTCCTCCTCATTGGCTGATGATATGGACGAGCCGACGCAAACACCGCCGCACTACAAGCTGTCGTTTATAACCGAGTCGGAGACATCGGACTAATCTTAGCAATAGCCTGAATGGCAGTAAACCTAAACTCATGAGAAATACAGCAAATATTTGCAATGTCCAAGGACTTAGATTTAACCCTTCCCCTTCTTGGCCTCATTCTGGCTGCCACTGGTAAATCCGCCCAATTTGGCCTCCACCCGTGGCTCCCCTCCGCCATAGAAGGCCCCACACCGGTATCTGCCCTACTCCACTCAAGCACAATAGTTGTCGCAGGTATTTTTCTCCTCATCCGAATGAGCCCTCTTTTAGAAAATAACCAAACGGCCCTAACCATTTGTTTATGTCTTGGAGCCCTGACAACCCTTTTCACCGCTACTTGCGCCCTAACTCAAAATGACATCAAAAAAATTGTTGCATTCTCAACATCCAGCCAACTAGGCCTAATAATGGTAACAATCGGCCTAAACCAACCCCAACTTGCATTCCTCCACATTTGTACTCACGCTTTCTTCAAAGCAATACTCTTTCTCTGCTCCGGGTCTATCATCCACAGTTTAAACGACGAGCAGGACATTCGAAAAATGGGAGGCATGCACCATCTCACCCCTTTTACATCCTCTTGCCTCACCCTTGGAAGCCTGGCCCTCACGGGCACCCCCTTCCTCGCAGGCTTCTTCTCCAAAGACGCCATTATTGAAGCCCTAAATGTTTCACACCTCAACGCCTGAGCCCTCGTCCTAACTCTTATCGCCACTTCCTTCACAGCAATTTACAGCCTCCGAGTCGTCTTTTTCGTCTCAATAGGCTTCCCTCGATTCAACACCCTTTCCCCCATTAACGAAAATAACCCAGCAGTAATCAACCCAATCAAACGGCTAGCCTGAGGCAGCATCATTGCAGGACTCCTAATCACCTCAAATATCCTCCCACTCAAAACTCCAGTACTAACAATACCCCTCCCACTAAAACTTGCTGCCCTGGCTGTTACTATTACCGGCCTCCTTATCGCCCTCGAACTAGCATCCCTAACTAATGCCCAATTTAAACCCACCCCACGCCTCACCCCCCACCATTTCTCCAACATGCTAGGCTTCTTTCCCGCATTAATCCATCGTGCCACCCCAAAACTAAACCTTGTGCTAGGACAAGCAATTGCTAGCCAAACCATTGATCAAACCTGATTAGAAAAAACGGGCCCAAAAGCAGCACTTTCGTCTAACCTCCCCCTAGTTGCAACCACGAGCAACGCCCAACAAGGATTTATCAAAACATACTTAACCTTCTTCCTTATGTCCCTTATCCTCTTCACACTCCTATTTGTGGCCTAAACCGTCCGCAACGTCCCTCGACTTAGCCCTCGTGTAAGCTCAAGCACCACAAACAGGGTTAACAATAATACTCACGCAGCAATAACTAGCATCCCCCCTCCTCACGAATATATGAAAGCGACCCCTCCCGTATCCCCCCGGAATAAAGAAAATTCACTTAGCTCATCCGCCGGCACCCAAGAGGTTTCGTACCAACCCTCCCCCAATAACACAACGACCCCCACCACACACAAGAGGTACACTGCAGAGTAAATCATCACAGATCCCCCTCCCCAAGTCTCTGGATATGGATCAGCTGCAAGCGCAGCTGAATATGCAAAGACAACTAACATCCCCCCAAGATAGATTAAGAATAAGACTAAAGACAAAAAAGGCCCCCCATGGGCAATCAATACCCCACACCCAGTGCCAGCAACCACAACTAACCCAAGAGCAGCAAAATAAGGAGACGGGTTAGAAGCTACTGCAATTAATGCAAAAATTCAACAAGATATCGATAAATATATAAGCAACGTCATAGTTTCTGCCAGGACTTTAACCAGGAATAATGACTTGAAAAACCACCGTTATCATTTAACTACAAAAACCCTTAATGGCAAGCCTACGAAAAACCCACCCACTACTAAAAATTGCAAACAACGCATTGGTAGACCTCCCTGCCCCTGCTAACATCTCAATCTGATGAAACTTCGGATCCCTACTTGGCCTCTGTTTAGCCACACAAATCCTTACAGGCCTCTTTCTGGCCATACACTACACCTCTGACATCGCAACAGCCTTCTCATCCGTAGCCCACATTTGCCGAGACGTAAATTACGGATGGCTTATCCGAAACATTCACGCCAATGGTGCCTCATTCTTCTTTATCTGCATTTATATGCACATTGCCCGAGGCCTCTACTATGGCTCATACCTCTATAAAGAAACCTGAAATGTTGGAGTAGTTCTACTTCTCCTTGTGATAATGACCGCTTTCGTTGGCTACGTCCTGCCTTGAGGCCAAATGTCCTTCTGAGGTGCCACCGTCATCACCAACCTCCTCTCCGCCATCCCCTACGTAGGTAATACCCTTGTCCAATGAATTTGAGGAGGCTTCTCAGTAGACAATGCCACACTTACCCGCTTCTTTGCCTTCCACTTCCTCCTCCCCTTCATCATTGCAGCCCTAACAATGATCCACCTACTTTTCCTACATGAAACAGGCTCAAACAACCCCCTAGGCCTTAACTCAAACGCCGACAAGATCTCCTTCCACCCATACTTTTCATACAAAGATCTTCTTGGTTTCGTAGCACTCCTCATTGCTTTAACCTCTCTCGCGCTCTTTTCCCCAAATCTTCTTGGAGACCCTGACAACTTCACACCAGCCAACCCCCTAGTCACCCCTCCCCATATTAAACCTGAGTGATATTTCCTCTTCGCATATGCAATCCTCCGATCAATTCCAAACAAACTTGGAGGTGTCCTAGCCCTGCTAGCCTCAATCCTTGTCCTTATGGTCGTCCCAATTCTCCACACGTCAAAACAACGAAGTTTAACATTCCGGCCCCTTACACAAGCTCTCTTCTGAGTGCTTGTCGCAGATGTAATTATTCTTACCTGAATCGGAGGAATGCCTGTAGAACAACCCTTTATTATTATTGGCCAAGTCGCTTCCTTCTTATACTTCTTCATTTTCTTAGTCCTCACCCCACTCGCAGGCCTAGTAGAAAATATTGCCCTCAAATGATACTGCATTAGTAGCTCAGACTTCAGAGCGCCGGTCTTGTAAGCCGGAGGCCGAAGGTTAAAATCCTTCCTAACGCTTCAAAGAAAGAAGATTTCAACTTCTACCACCAACTCCCAAAGCTGGTATTCTTGCATTTAAACTATTCCTTGCACACGCCAAATCAAAAGGGCAACTACCATGTCATAGTCATCATTACCCTTGATCCAACAACGAAGTCCACACATAATTATCCATGTATTAAAACACATATTTATGTTTATAATACATAACTTGTATTTCTTTGACACATACGCTTATGTATAATTAAGCATATTATGTACTAGTACATTAATTAAACATCACTTGCAAGCCTGACATACTATTTCTCTCAGAGGGAGTTGTTGCTACAGTGGGAGCAAACACCTACAGGTTGAAATCGAGGGATGCAGCAATTGATGGTCAGGGGTATAAATAGATATTCCACCATCCGAGTTGAATTATTCCTGGCATTCATTAATTCCTTCATGAACATGTGGTTGCTAGACCCCCATTCTTTTATTGATACTTGCATAAGTTAATGGTGTTAATACATAATACTCGTTACCCAACATGCCGAGCATTCTTTTCAGGATACATGGGGTATTTTTATTTTTATTTCCTTTCATCTTACATCTCAGAGCGCTTACAGTATAATACCATTAAGGTTGAACATGCCTGCTTATTGCTACAACTCACTACTTAATGCAGAGTACTCCATGACACTAAAAGTATAATATAGCATAATTGTTTTCAAGTGCATAATTACTACCTATTATATTTCCCCGGGGAGACATAATTTAATAAAACTTCAAAGTTTCTGCGCGTAAACCCCCCCTACCCCCCCACCACTCCTGAGATCATAGTCATTCCTGCAAACCCCCCGGAAACAGAATTAAACCTCAACAGCAGCACAAATTGCTTATTTCCATTATATAATTACACTATTATAAATAATGTAACTATATAATAC